TCTTTTCCATAGTGGTATTTCTTCCATTGATATACACAATTTTGATTTTAATTTCTTCTTTAGTGGGCTCATATCGTATAAGATATTGTATAACATATAATAAAAGACTTATATACTATACGCGCATATGAGACGTTAAAAAGAAAAAGAAGGAGGGTTTTCAATGCGAGATCTAAAAACATATCTTTCCGTGGCACCAGTACTAAGTACTCTATGGTTCGGTTCTTTAGCAGGTTTATTGATAGAGATCAATCGTTTATTCCCGGATGCGTTAACATTCCCTTTTTTTTCGTTTTAGTTATTGATACGGGAAGAGGATTAGAGATACAATCAAATATCTGTAAGTAATCTATATATTTATATATTTTTGAATTAGAATAAGGTACGGAAGGAGAGAGAAAGAATAAAAGTCTATTCAATCTCAGTGAAAATTCAGGCTCAAATTAATAATAGAGTGAGAACGAGAATGGAAATGTGCGCCTAGGACAACAGTATCATACAAGCAAGATAGTTAAATAAGATACTGTACTGCAATTAGAAATATAAGTTCGAAATAATTGTATTACTTATTATTTTATTTACTACTCTCTTGATTGCAACGAAATCTTTCCTAATTCGATTTCGAGTTAGCAACTTCTATTTTTTCTTTGTTCCTTTCTTATTCGCTTCAGATCAAAAAAATGGAAGAGTTGAGCGAAGAAAAAACCAAAGGGGTTCATGGCCAAGAATAAAGATGTCCGAGTAACCGTTATTTTGGAATGTACCAGTTGTGTCCGAAATGGTGTTAATAAAGAATCAACGGGCATTTCAAGATATATTTCCCAAAAGAATAGACACAATACGTCTAGTCGACTGGAATTAAAAAAATTCTGTCCCTATTGTTACAAACATACAGTTCATGGGGAGATAAAGCAATAGATCGAATGCAGGTCCGTCTGTTACCCTTCCAAGGAAGAGTAAAAATGACATATTATAATTATATATAATATTTAAATATAACTTAAAGAAAATCCTATTTCTATTTCAGTCGGATCTTAAAAATAAATTAGAATTAAGAAATAGGATTTTCACGGATAAGGAACAAACAAACCATGGATAAATCCAAGCGACCTTTTCTTAAATCCAAGCGATCCTTTCGTAGGCGTTTGCCCCCGATTGGAGCGGGGGATCGAATTGATTATAGAAATATGAGTTTAATTAGTCGGTTTATTAGTGAACAAGGAAAAATATTATCTAGACGAGTGAATAGATTGACCTTGAAACAACAACGATTAATTACTATTGCTATAAAACAAGCTCGTATTTTATCTTTGTTACCTTTTCTTAATAACGAGAAACAGTTTGAAAGAACCGAGTCGACCGCTAGAACTACTGGTTTTAGAATCAGAAATAAATAGGCTTACTCTTCAATCGAATCAAAATTCCAATATGAACTCAAACGCAGATGGATTTTTTGTTCAAAAAATAAAAAAATATAGATTTGATTGTCATGTTGTAATAAAAAAAAGATTTATTCTTCCCCAATTCTTTGATTCTTTTTTTTTGTTTGAGCGCGTTCACTCATTTTGATGACTTTGTCATATTCTCAATTTTTTATCATACTAATTTATACTATATCTTCCCGGAGTTCATTCTCCGGGGAACGTCATTTAAGTTTTTCCGATGGATTCCTTACAATACAATCCTCTTCTTTTATGATCTCATTGGAAATCATATAAAGACAATTCCTATTTAATATAGCTATTTGTGCAAGTATTTTACGATTAAGAAGCAATTTACTCTTGTACAGATCATTTATTAATCCACTATAACTATAGGATACCCCTTTTCCGCGAATTACTGCATTTATCCGAGTGATCCACAAACGGCGAAAATCCCTCTTTTGCCTATCTCTATCCCGATGAGCAGAAACCAAAGCTCTTATTTTCTGTTGAGTAATAGTTCGAGTAAGTCTTGAATGAGCCCCCCAAAAGCTTGATGTAAATAAACTAATTTTTGTTCGACGTTTACGAGCTACATATCCTCGTCTAATTCTGGTCATTGAATAAATGAAACTTTGATGAATAACTAATTGATTTCCGTTCTTTCAGTTATTCTTTTCCTCTTTACTGGTCGATTAATAACAAAACGTATTCTTCCAATGTATAAAATAAAAATTCCAATGGCTTTTGCTACTATAACCTCCCCGACCACTATTTTTTTTAGGCATTTCACCGCTAAATAATAAATGGATACTACATATCAAAAACAAAACATAAAAACATAGTAAAAATGAAATATAAATGGATAAAGAAATAGTGGTTTCGTCGTTTCTATGGTTACTTCTTAAACGGTGAGGCCCTTTCTATACACCGGAACCCCTTCCTTCATATAATCAATATTATTGGTAACTTGTACAGTTCACATCCTTTGGCTCTACCCATGAATTATTTAGTAATAGGTCTTTCACAATGAGATCTAACCCATACAAGTAACGGTATTTAATTATGAAAGTTAGCTAGGTAGCTGACCCTGTTAGTCCGTTCTTACAAGAGTGGGAACATCATTTTTATAGATTTCCCCCGCTTAATGGATAGGATAACCATTTCTTACCAAAGGGGAATTGCTTCTCATCTTAAATTTAGGTGATTGGATTTGCACCAATGGAAACCATAAATTGAATACACAGGGATATAAGATATAATAGAATGGATTAGAATGGATCTTTTTGATTTGTAGATAGTGAGTGGAATTCCTCCATTGTATCCTATTCTATCTGGTACTGATCATTGATACTGGAAACATTTTTTCGTTTTTGTGTCCCAGCTCATGATCTGAACGCGTCGCACATACACCCTCGTACATGTTCCTCGGCGCTGAGGACATCCCCGAAGAGCGGGGGATTTCGTGACATTTATTATTGGCTGTCGTGTTTTTCTAATAAGTTGTTTAATGGTTGGCATGCTGAATCATATACATACATAGGCTGGTTTAGATCGATCCTAACCGGATGATTATGAATTGCTTCTATTTATTTTATTCTATTAAATAAACCTAAATAAACCCGCTACGAATATAAAATATAAAGAAAATCTCAAAAATGGCACGGATTTCGTGGAAATCCGTGCCATTTTCATTGAACCGCTTTCATTGAACCGCTACAAGATCAACAATTCCATGAGCTTGGGCTTCTGTTGCTGACATAAAAACATCTCTTTCCAGATCTTCGGATACAACCCATAAGGGTTTGCCCGTTCTTTGTACATAAACCCTTGTGATGGTTTCGCGCAGTTTCAGTAGTTCTTCCGCTTCCAAGATAAATTCTCCCGTTTGTGCCTCATAAAAAGAGCTAGCGGGTTGATGGATCATTACCCTGATGATAAATAAAGGGTTTCTCTATCTTGCATGATATGATGGTGAGGTGAAAAAAAAAGAATTGAAGAACCGTACGGGCATTTTTTGTGCAGTGCATACGGCTCTATAATGGAATTTACTTTTACCTTTCCGCCAATAAAGAGAAAATATAGGATCTATCAGACGCGGATCGGCAAATGATCCAATTACCACCCTTCCTTTCGGGGGAGTTAAAAAATACTATGATGGTTCCGTTGCTTTATATATTTATTTTGTCTGTGATTCAGCAATCCCAAAGTTTATTTTTGAGCTAAGGAAAAACAAATCTTTTCATTTTCGTACTATTTCATAACATCCATATTTGTTAAAATCCTTCCAATCCTTCCGGTGTGAAAACAAAAAAAGGTTTGTGACGCTTAAATGGACTCCCGATAGATAAGATAAAATTGAAATACCTTATTATCTCATACTACTCTTTCGATACATAATCTAAATCTAATGTTTTGAAAAAAAAAAGAGTTTTTTCATATCGAATTCGAAGTGCCATGCTATTATTACTTAATATTCCTGCTAAGGCATAGTCTTTTTTCTTTCAAATAAAAAACTCAATGGCGCTAAGCGTGAGGGAATGCTAGACGTTTGGTAATTTCTCCTCCGACCAGGATAAAGGATCCCATTGAAGCGGCCAATCCCATGCATATTGTATGTACATCGGGTCGTACAAATTGCATGGTATCATAAATAGCTACTCCGGGTATTACCCATCCTCCGGGAGAGTTTATAAACAAATAGAGATCTTTGGTATCATCCTCTATACTAAGATACACCATAAGACCAATAAGTTGATTGGAGATCTCACTATCAACCCCTTGGCCTAAAAAAAGCAATCTTTCTCGATAAAGTCTGTTGATTAGGATAAAATACTATCCCTTAGGAACCGTACATGCACCTTTTGAGGCATACGGTTCAAAAAAATAGCGAAAAAATAAAAATCAATGTATAAGATTCCAACCCCCTTATTTTGGCATAGAAGTAACCTTTATTTTCTTCCATAAAGAAAAGATAAGTTTTCGCTCGTTTCCCTATAACCTATAATTAGAATAATAAATTCACTAAACTTATCGAATAAACTTCTCATTGATGTATTGTTTCATCGAGTCCAATCCAAATTACGATGTCATTTTCTTGTTCCTGAATGGGCCCCTTCCATTTTTTTAGGTTTATGCTCTACTCCAGATAAAGAAAGATATGCCCGATTTCGATTTGCACATATAGAACAAATGCTCCCAATATCACTTCTTTTTTTTTTTCTAAACGGAGCCTGGATACTTCATTTTCTTGGTCCAACCAAGCCAACCATAAATTATTTTAATTGTGAGATGATAATATTAGGATCCCAAAAAAATAAAATGGATCAAATTGCACTTCACGCTCCAAATTTTTGATGATTTAATCAATAGTTATTGGGTGAAACAAAGGGTATCTCGATCGAGGGAGAGAACGGGGAAATCCCATATGACCCAATATATCTGACAAGTCGCACTATACGTCAACCCAAGATGCATCTTCCTCTCCAGGACTTCGAAAAGGTACTTTTGGAACACCAATAGGCATTAACAAAAAATGAAGTACTCTATTTCACTTTGATGTGGAAACGTAATTAATGGGTTTATTTATATTGTGGTGATAATGATAATATGGGGCGTTATTATATTTTCATCTATTTTTATTTTAGCCATGGTCAGAAAGGAAAACATAATGAATAAAGTAAATAAAATTATTAGAAATAGGTCCCTCAAATGATGAATAAGTATGGATGTATTCACTCATAGAAACCCGGCTCAACCCACCATTGCGTATTGGAGCTTATCGGGTATAGAATAGATCCGCTTCTACGAACAGAATTGTTTCATTATTGCCAGCAGAATACAATAAATATTAGCTCCTACTACGAGATAATCCACTGAAGGGCGGAGGTCCATAGCATTGTTTTTTAAATGCAATAAAGTTACATAGTGTTTATCTTTCTTTGATAAAGGGGTATTTCCATGGGTTTGCCTTGGTATCGTGTTCATACCGTTGTATTGAATGATCCCGGTCGGTTGATTGCTGTTCATATAATGCATACAGCTCTGGTTGCTGGTTGGGCTGGTTCGATGGCTCTATATGAATTAGCAGTTTTTGATCCTTCTGATCCCGTTCTTGATCCAATGTGGAGACAAGGTATGTTCGTTATACCCTTCATGACTCGTTTAGGAATAACCAATTCATGGGGCGGTTGGAGTATCACAGGAGGGGCTATAACTAATTCAGGCATTTGGAGTTACGAAGGTGTGGCCGGAGCACATATTGTGTTTTCCGGCTTGTGCTTCTTGGCAGCTATTTGGCATTGGGTGTATTGGGATCTAGAAATATTTACTGATGAACGTACAGGAAAACCTTCTTTGGATTTGCCCAAGATTTTTGGAATTCATTTATTTCTTTCAGGGGTGGCTTGTTTTGGTTTTGGCGCATTTCATGTAACAGGTTTGTATGGCCCTGGAATATGGGTGTCCGATCCTTATGGACTAACTGGAAAAGTACAATCTGTAAATCCAGCGTGGGGTGTGGAAGGTTTTGATCCTTTTGTTTCGGGCGGAGTAGCTTCTCATCATATTGCAGCGGGTACATTGGGCATATTAGCGGGTCTATTCCATCTTAGTGTTCGTCCGCCTCAACGTCTATACAAAGGATTACGTATGGGCAATATTGAAACAGTCCTTTCCAGTAGTATCGCTGCTGTCTTTTTTGCTGCTTTTGTTGTTGCTGGAACTATGTGGTATGGTTCAACAACTACCCCCATCGAATTATTTGGTCCCACTCGTTATCAATGGGATCAAGGATACTTCCAGCAAGAAATATATAGAAGAGTTAGTGCTGGACTAGCCGAAAATCAAAGTTTCTCAGAAGCTTGGTCTAAAATTCCCGAAAAACTAGCTTTTTATGATTACATTGGCAATAATCCGGCAAAGGGCGGATTATTCAGAGCGGGTTCAATGGACAACGGGGATGGAATAGCTGTTGGATGGTTAGGACACCCCATCTTTAGAGATAAAGAAGGGCGTGAACTTTTTGTACGCCGTATGCCTACCTTTTTTGAAACATTTCCAGTTGTTTTGGTAGATGGAGACGGAATTGTTAGAGCGGATGTTCCTTTTAGAAGAGCAGAATCAAAGTATAGTGTTGAACAAGTAGGTGTAACTGTTGAGTTCTATGGCGGCGAACTTAACGGAGTTAGTTATAGTGATCCTGCTACTGTTAAAAAATATGCTAGACGCGCTCAATTGGGTGAAATTTTTGAATTAGATCGTGCTACTTTGAAATCCGATGGTGTTTTTCGTAGCAGCCCAAGGGGTTGGTTTACTTTTGGACATGCTTCGTTTGCTTTGCTCTTCTTCTTCGGACATATTTGGCACGGTGCTCGAACCTTGTTCAGAGATGTTTTTGCTGGTATTGACCCGGATTTGGATGCTCAAGTGGAATTTGGCGCATTCCAAAAACTTGGTGATCCAACTACAAGAAGACAAGTAGTCTGATATAACATTGTTCTCGTATCTTTTGACTCTATTTTTTTCTTTGACTTTTGCTCTTTCTTTATCCAGGAGATGATCCAAAATAAACAGGTATGGAAGCTATAATTGTAAACCACGATCGAATCTATGGAAGCATTGGTTTATACATTCCTCTTAGTCTCTACTCTAGGGATAATTTTTTTCGCTATCTTTTTTCGAGAACCGCCTAAAGTTCCAACTAAAAAGTAAAAAGACTAAATGCTTTTTCATTATCTCAATTGAAGTACTCAGCCTCCCAATATCGGGAGGCTGAGTACTTCAACTAGTCCCCGTGTTCCTCGAATGGATCTCTTAATTGTTGAGAGGGTTGCCCAAAAGCGGTATATAAGGCATACCCAGTAAAACTTACAAGTAAACCAGATATAGAGATGGCGACTAGGGTTGCTGTTTCCATTATTATATATATAATATAATTTCAAGACCACAATGGATCTATGATAAGATCGTTTATTTACAACGGAATAGTATACAAAGTCAACAGATCTTAATTAATATAATAGGATTTATGGCTACACAAACCGTTGAGAGTAATTCCAGATCGGGTCCAAGACCAACT